CGCCATGCCATTTATTATTTAATACTGTATTATGCTAGCTCTACTCTTGCTCGTCAGTAGAAGATATCCACAGTAAGGGCTATTCCCATTTCAAGGAAGGCGGCAAATCCTTCTCTATTTTACGATCTGATTTCGTCTGTTTAAAATCGTCTTAAATCGGACTTTTCCCTCACAGCTCCTTCTGGGCATCTACGTCTGTCCTCGGCACCTTAATAGCTTATTCAAACAAAAAACAAAAGGCAATGTAATTGATAGAGGCATACTTCTATGAAAAGGAATTGATAGAGGAAGATGAATGTGCAATGGAATTGCAATTGGATGGTTGTACTGCTACGGCCTCTGTAGGACTAAGACTAGAAGGGAATTCAATAGCAGCGGAACCGCTACAACCGATATGCAATAGCTGATATGCGACACATTCTCTCTATTGTTTACCAATTGCTATCAACTTCCTTAACCTTATTGATTGCACGAAATGCCATAAAAGCTATCGGGGATTTGGAGGTGGGGTTCGAACTAACAGTTCTTGAGTGGATGGGGTTTAAGTTCCAGTTGAAGTCCTAAGCTAATACCATCCAGTCCCTTTGAAAGCCGTCTCCTCCCTTAGGCAAGCAGAAAGCACTATTTCCTCCAGTCTAGTCTAATGGAGGGCTAACGAGAAGATTCCAGGGTAGGGTTAAGGATAATAGTAATAGGAATACGTTTCATACTGAGCTAACGTGCCTAGAGAGCTAACAGTAGTAAGCCTAACTCATGGATAGCGGTGTCGACTGTGGATAACAGGCATAAAACTAATACCGTGCCTAACAAAACTACAAATCCCCCATATGGAACCTATAGAATATGCTTTCTTTACGGGCAAGTGAAGGCGGGAGTCTTTCTAAAAAGATCCAATTGAATGTCCATCTGCAATCAGTGCCATATCATGGTTCATCTGTAGCCTATATATTAGTAGCACATTCTTCCTTTAATATCGAGCTACCAGGGGCCCATCAGTTCTACAGAAGAATAGAGGGGTAAAGGTCAAGAGTTTCACCAATCCTATAAGCAATCCTTTGCTAAAGCCAGTTCCTTGCCAGGATTGATTAATGCAATCTCTTAATCTGTTACAGCCAGGACATCTCATGGAGTATAAGTGCCTTTTACCAGTGAGTAATTTAATTTGGCTAGGCTCAGTCCTCTTATGAGCAGTCCCCTTATGCTTTTCTTAAAAAGGAAAAAGCTCGACTTTGGAAGAGGGAGTGTGTTTCCTGCCTGCCTAGGTCTGAGTATCTGGTCCCCAAGGGGGTCACGCAAGGGATGAGATAACTCGATCTGTTGGGGGAGGAGTTTACTTTTTATTAGGATAGGACGATTTTTATCCCCCTTCTACGTATACATAAATGTTTACATTACAGCCGCCGAGTGCTTCCTGGTGTGAAGTCCCGTGGGTGGTCCCGCTTTGAGGTAGTCTGGGATTTTATTTCTCCATTTTCTCAAGCCAGCTAGATCAAAGATGGCTAGGGCAGGCACAGGTTAATAGCTAGGTCTAGGTTGTTAAAGGGTTAGGTCAAGGTCAAAAGCTGGGGCAGTGGAAGTTTTCCTTTCTGGGAGTTCTGTTCCATTCCTACCAGTAATCTATAGGTATTTCTCTGAAAGAGCTAATGATAATAGATAGATTTATCTTAAGATTCTAGAGAATAAATAGCTTTGTTCCCCTTCGCCTATCTAATCTTCTTTCTCTACAGGAGACTACTCTACTAGTATACTTATTAAGCTGGGGCGGTATCTTTTTAGTCAGTTTCAGGCCAGGCCCTTGCTTATGGATAAGCCGTAGTTGTCCCTCAAAATGCGGAAACCTATACAGTTTGAGTGCTGAGCCCTGTGCTTTGCTGTCCATTTTCCTCGGAAAGAAAAAGGCTTAATTAAGTAGGGATCCCCTCTAGTTCTTACCCTCCAGGTATACTCTCTAGCTCTCCGCCGTCAGAACCTTTGAGCTAACAGCAGGATATATTAACAAGTTCAATAGCCAGCCTATCTCTTAATCGTACGCTTACGAGCATATCTTAGTTCCATCTCGTGGGAGTCCATCTTCCTTCCCGTTTGTTTAAGTTTGAGTTCCCTTCGGGAGGTGGGGCAGGCAAGTTTGAGGTGGGCAAGTGAGCTCTCCCGGCCAGTCTCCTAGGGTCTAAGACAGGGAGTGACTAAGTTTTCAAGGGGAGGCGGCAAGTTAACAAGCCAGTTTCTTTCACCAATCCTGTGAGCTAGCTCCTTTCTTTCTTCCAGTGTAGAACTAGAACCAGCCTATAATCTATTCATCTTACGAACATATTCCCGCTCCATTTTTTCTTAAGAAATAAGAAAGAAAAGAAGCAAGCAGATGAATCGATATATAGTAAACTATATATACTGAAAATAAGGTACTATCCAGTGAGCAAGCCTGTTCGAGTTGTAGTTCCTCCAGTAGGGCTGGGGCTTGAAGAAGTCGTATATATAGACTATGTCTTTTATAGGTCTGGGCTTTTGCTTTTTTAATCCCCTGAATTGGCAATGGAAGTTGCAGTTTCTTCTGCCATTAATACAGTTTCAGGAGGAGTTGCACTTCTCCCTTACATACCAGAGTTTGAGACTCAGGCTATAGGATCCTTACTCTCCTCTCCTGGGATTATCAGAGTGTCAGATTAGCCTTTGGATTCGTTCTGCCTTCCACTCTATATCCAATCTTTTTCCCTACCAGTCGCTCTCTTTGGCCGGCCTATTGATGGAGCGGGAGTAGGGGTTCACACTTTTAGTATTTTATTTCCAAGCTAAGCCTCTGGAGTGGCATTTCCAGTTGCTTCTCTCTTTCCTGGGGAAAAAGTTCCAGGCAAGCAATTTTGAAAGCATTTATATGAGTTTAGTTTATTAAGCTTAAGCTAGGTTTAGAGCTTTCCTTGTGTAAGCGAATCCCCCATTAAGGATATAAGAGTGGTCAGGAGTGTGTGCAAGGCAGTTTTATAATGTTTAGTGAGGTATTGATTTCCTAGGGCAAGCGCAGTTTCTTTACTTTCAAGCCTTTAAGTCTCTTGGGTAAATAGGGATCCTAATCCTAGGCAAGCTAGTCAATTAAGTTTCTCTTCATTTTCCGAGATAAGCAGTTCCATTCCTTCGCCTTCTCCAGGATTTGACCCTTCGCTTTCCACTGAGCTGAGGTAATCCCTGAAGCCCCTCTGGTTGCAGTGGCAGTTGCCAGCGAGTAAGACAGTGAAAGCAATGGCTAGGGATTTTATTACTCTTCTTGACAAAGAGAGGAATCGTTTTGGACTTTAGCTTCTCCCTGGGAGAGAATACTATACGATTAGTTTCCCCAGTTCTCTTCTTTTAATCTAATCTACTGCAATTGAAAGCTATTCTCCAGTCTGTGCTAAAGATATTCCCAAGTTTGTAGGTTCTTCTTTAGAGCCAGTTCCACTCGATCCCTCTGAGCCTGTTGGAGTTGCATAGTAAAGCATATTTTCTATTTCCTTTCCTTCTCCAAGCCATCCAGCCGCGCCAATTGCTGCAGTCCTAAGGTAGCCTCTTGCAGCAAGCCAAGCAGGAGATGAAAAGAAAGCTCTTCTCTTTCTTTAGAAGCAGGAGAAAATGCAGTATAACCATCTAGTAATAAAGCGGTAAGGACTATCCATTGGAGGATAAAGTTAGCTAGTTCAAGCAAGGGTAAAAGCAGCAATATTGAAATCTGGGATAGCTGGTTCCACGGGTTCTAAAGCTCTAGAGCAAGTAAGTTTTGAAGCTATCCATATGGATCAAGGGATAATTACAGTGCTAAGTCCATCTAGTATGAGTTCATAGCTAGGAAGCCAATCTAGGCTAGGATAAGTTGATAGGTAATAGATTGCGGGTTAATCATTGAATCTTCCTTTTTTTGAAGTATGCCTGTTCCTCCAGCCTTTCTATGTTCTGTGTCACCGCAGGGTAAGCAAGGGCAAGGGTAAGCGCAGGAATATTTATTGAAAGCTGTATTAGGTGGTATATTTTTTTTTCAAGCGTTAGTTTGAAAGTCTTTAAAAAGCCGTATCTTACTCTATCGAATGCCCCTTTTGAAACTAGATCTTTTAGGAAAGCTAGCCACTCAAAGGAGTAAAGCAAGTGGGCAAAAAGAATTCTTATTTGCTCTTATATTTCCGGAGCACTCTCTCATCGTTAGACCTAGCAGGGAATGAAATGAAAGTATTCAACCATATGATGATAGGAGTCCGTCCTACCTTGGATAGCGGATTCTAGGTCCTAAGGATAGAGGCTAGCCAGTTCCCATTCATCCAGTTCCCTTTTTGGAGGTTCAGTGCTAGGGCTTGAGTTCAAGTTGTAGTTGCGTTCCATGCATAGGATGTTATAGGTTACGGGTTCGATACATTTCCAGTGGAGTTGTACATTCCAGTAGAGTCTTTCCTCTAGATAGAGGACAAGGTTCCAGTGGAGGCAATCTAGGCTCCCAACTCTATGGATTTTCCGTAGTTGCTCTTAACCCAGCTCTCAAGTTAGCTCGGGACGGGAGGCTATGAAATAGTTGAAAGCAGATGCTGAATTAGAGACAGTAGATCCAGTATCTCTTACAGAGGAAAGAAAGGAAGCCAAGAAAGTCGAGGGAGAGAAAAACCACTGTTTAGTTTAGATCCGATTTGAGTGGGTATGGCCCTTTTTCTAGTTGGAGAGATGCTTGGAATAGCCTAGTAGCGTACCCAAAGGTCCAAGGCAAGGCATCGGGTTACTTTCTTTCTAATTGGGAGCGAAGAGGAATCAGATCAGAGCTTAGCTAAAGGTTAACTTAACTAGGATAGATGGGCCTTGAGCCTTTAGCTAATCTCGAATGTTGTTACCCAATTCACTATCCCCACGGTTGGGGCTTTACATCAAGTGGAAAACCGGGCGCTACTGATGCTGCTCGTTCCACCGTGCTCCTTTTGGAAAAAACTGTGAAGCACAACCCCATCTTTGTCTTTTGCTATAACAAGTGCTGCTTCTAGTTCGACTGGAGAAAATGTAACCGGTGCTGCTAGTGGTGGATAAGCTTGCTATGGTAGTGGTGGGAGAGCTGACTAAGCGATGAGTTCTGACTCTGCCGCAGAAGCTGGTGGTGGAACGACTACCCGCTGCTGCTGCGCGGCTGTTGGATCGACTGTGATAACTCAGCATACCTACCCTAGCTCTTCTTCCCTTTCACCAAATCGAGGATGAGTTTCATACTGAGGGTTGAGGATAATTGGTAGGCAAGGCTGATGCGATTGATTCGCGGACTGATAGGATGACTTGGAAGAAAAGGCATTGGGCTGATACGAGAGATGGACCGACGCAGACAGATTGACTGACAATAGCAATAGGCTCTTACACGAGCTGAAAAGGGAGGAATGCACCACCGGAAAGAGAAGATTCAACCTTAGCCTTAGCCCCTAAGACGATAGGGGACTACTTTGAATAGCGATATGCGGGCTAGAGCAAATAGCCGGAGACAGAAGTTAGCCTAGGGGGCTTCCTTTCCTATAGGGTCTGTTACACGAACGGAAAGATAGGACCGAATACAAAGCATTGACCCGCGAATGATTGATTTCAACATTTTTATAGGAAAGCGGGGATATAGAGAGGAAAAACCACTTATTTGAATGCAATTCGCTCTATGAATGTCACAGAATAAGTGGTTGAGATAATAGATATGAAGACTGAGCATGCGGAGAAGAGTGTAATGTTACCCGCTCTGTTAAGGTAGTTCAATGATCCGAGGGAATGAAACTAGTGAAGTTTGCCTATTTGGCATTCAATTCATTAAGCATTCTCCTTTCTTGCTCTGGACTGACTGAGGCATTGGACTAGATGCGCTGCTAGTCCTTGCTTCAGTAAGTAAGGCTGTCTCTTCTTCCCCGGCTTGAAGTAAAGTGTCAGTTCCTTTCGTGCAACCTACCCTTGCATATGCCTCCTCTTCCTCGTACAAAACAATGCCTTGAGGAATCCGTGCATCGAGACTAACATATGATACTAGTGAAATAAGTTACTTGCCCTGGCTTCCTACCTCCACAGAAGACTTGATAACACTAAAAGAGGGAATGGTGGGTGCTCCACCTCGACCTCGAGCCTTCCCTTCATCACTCTAACCTTTACCCGAAAGAAGGAGGAAATCACGATAAGGGCAGTCACCCACCCGGGGGAAGTGTCAGGCCAATCGACCATCAGCTGAGGAGAAGAAATATCGAAAAGATTGAACTTCAATTACGCCGCCATTTAGTAGTGATTCGGGGGAAGAGGAGCTTGGTAGCTTGCTCCAGTCCAGTTTCAGAGGTTCAGAAGCCAAAGGCAACTCTCAGACCCTTTGAGTTTACAGACTCTGCCGCTTAAGTGACTACGAGATAGAACATGGGTTCACCCGCTCAAAACAAAACTACAACTAGACTACCAGAAGAGGAACTTAACGGGCAATAAGACCTACTAATAGGAAGAAAAGGTGCTATCAAAATAGGTTCCGAATCGAGCAATAAGTGAAGGAGCTTGACCAATCCCAATGAGGGAAGTAGCTGAAAGAGAAGCGGAAAGGGACATCTTGAACTCAGGGGGAAGGGACCTTAACGACAACCAAAGAAGTGCGTGCATTTCCCGATCAAAGAAGCCCTTGAACTCACCTTCATTCAACAAAGAAACTTCACGCATGAACTCTCCTCGGGATTGGACTCTTTCTGACAGCCCTTTTGCCAGCGTAGCGCATTGAAGTGGGGAATGAAAAAGACAGAGTGGCCGCAGGAAAGGAACTGGCTTCATACTATATAAGTAAAGGGATTTCCTCTTCCCGGAATGAAAGACAGAGAAAGGAAGGAATTGGTATTGGTACCGCTTTGCCTTGCTTGGCACCTTTCCTTCGCTTGCTTTCTTGCATGGACAGCTACCAAGCCTTACCTCTTGACTTTCCTTCGGGTAGACTAAGAGCTCTTTCTTCAATAAAGGTTTTGAACAGTTCAATGGCAGATCCCCCTCTCTGGAAGGTACGGCATTCAGCTTGTGGATCGAATTGGGTAAATATAGAAAGGTAGTTTCAGTGATCCTCTGGTTCAAGCCTAATTCCAATCGAGGTTGCCTTAAAAGCATGAAATTCAGTCAGCCTTGACATTAAGGTAAGGGTAAGTATATCGTGGAGAATGTCTTTTTTATTAGAGTTGGAGACGAAAATCTTTTCTTTGATGCGCAGAAGACGGGGTGAGCTAGACTAATGGCATGGGAAGGGAACTTCCTTTCCTCGAGAAAGCAGGTTCCTTCTTTTAGCCTCAGTGAACCAAGTTCAGTGATCCAATCAGCCTGAATCGGACAGAAGAAACTCTAACTCGAAGGATGGGATCAACTCTCACGAGAAGGAAGGGCATGATTCAGAATATAGTGAATCCGGTGTGGAATCGAACGAGAAGGGAAGGCATTGGGCTTGTGGATCTAACTCCTAATCAGTCAAGTCGGAAGAGAGGAAAGAAGGATTAAGAGCTCATCTGGACTGACTGGTAGAGCGTGAAGCTGTACCCCTAAGTCAGCTTGGCGAGTTCGTTTGCTATCTTATTTTACGTAATATCGGGTGTTAGAACGGATTCTCCTTTAGTAGCTAGTCGAAGATGGTTCACCTGGACTTGCATCCTATGAAGTATTAAATGAAGGAAGCCAAGCATTGAATGACTTATGAAGAGAAGCATGCCTGACGCTTTCTAGAAGAGTTGTCTTAGATACCGAATCAACTGTCTTAGACTTGACTACAGAGATCGAACTCGAACTCATCATCCTTGGCTGCTATGAAACATATCGCTTCTTCGTACCGTACTCGACCTTGGGATCAATGTCCCATCCACCGCCCTTCATCTAACTGCTTTAGTCAAGCAGTCACGTGCCTCTTCCAATATTACATATTGCCTCGCTCTCAACGCAAACGATAGTAAGGGAGTCCGCGGGGGGGTCATATTGATCCGGCTATATCCACTAGCGCTCCTGTCCCGTGGCATGAGGTATGATTGCTCTATTCTCGCCCGCAATCCTGACTATTTCGTAGCCTCTTTCTGTGCCGCCTCGTTCGACTACTTCTCCTATTTAGATTCAACCTCTTCAAATCGCCTTAGCTTAGTAAAAGCGAAGGGTCCAGGAAAGAATGCACCGAGAGGTAGAAGACTCACTATCTGTTGTTTACGTCCTGCGGTAATCAAACATCGCCTCTCGTAGACATTCGCGTTCCTGTGCGGTTATCAAACGCACTCGTATGCCTTTTTGGGCTTCCCCTTTTTCAATCACCTCCTACCTTATGGAAAGCCCACTGCTGAAGACCCTCAATCGAAAGGTCAAGGATTGTTCGTGCTGTTCCGGATATAGAGAACACCATCTCCGGTTCTTGGAAACCCACCGCTCTTCTTCTTATCGCTCTGCTTCTAGCTATTCGGATAGACTACACCTCAGAAAGAAAGTCCGCTATTCTATTCAATATCATGGCAGAAATCCCGGGAATGGGCATCCATCATCAGATGTCTAGGCACAAAAAGAGAGATATGCCAGAAAGACAGGATACGGGTACTCTACTCTACGGGGGAAGGAATGGGATTTGGCACGCTGAAACCCTAAGCCCCCTTTCCCTGGTTTCTATATCTTTATTACGAATAAGTTTGATGATTCCGTTGTCTCTCTTTCCTAGGCCTGTTCCAGGTGTGTACCCGGATCTAAGCTCCGAAACCTGCTTTTCTTAAGCCCGACGTCTGTCACTTTCAATAGTAAGCTTATTCGATATCCTCCTTCGCTTTACCTATTTGAATTGAACTAGAGCTTTATTGATTGATTGATTGACAGACAGACCGGATTTCCAACTAGATTCCTATTGAGACCCTTGACGACCTACCAGATGATCATCCTAGAGTTCCCTCTAGCGAAGTTTTGTCAAAAGACATAGACCGTGGCGTGGCATTAGTTCTAGCTCTCATTTCTTGCTTTTCATAGCTAACTGCCCAGACAAAGAAGGTCAGAGAAGGCTCAGGTATGATTAAGTCTCAATCGATTCTCACTATCGAATCGATTTCTCCCAAGGCTAAAGAAAGCACTGAGCCTGCTCCGAAAATGCTGTGAGAAAGAGGATCTGTTGGTTTAGGATATAACTTTTGGTTCATGAAGAAGCGACCCCTCCGCATCAAGATAGTCAATCGCTGCTCCTAGAACCGGGGGAAGACTAAATGGGCGAAAAGAAGACATTCCGGGGGCGAGTGAATCAGGCTCCGTGCCAGTCAATCTAGTTGCTGGTTGATCTCCCTCAGGGCGAGTTGCTATCGCTGCTTCCTCTTTCGTTCAAGCGGCATGAAGCTCATCTTCATTGACTGACTCGGAAATGAGCCCGTCACCCGAGAAGACGGACTGACTGGCATCGTACAATATAGAAGGCTGATCCCGCTTTGTTAGCCGCTCCTTCATCTGTCAGTTAAGCTGCTGATAGCTCATTCCCTGAATCATCGGACACAGCCATACCCTATGTGAGTTTGTTTGCTGGAAGAGAGGTGTCAGAGGACTTCCCCGATTCAATTAAAGAAGGAATCTCATCTCTCTTCCAATAAAAATAGAACAGGAAGAGTCGGAAGTCCGTAGCTTGGAGCTTGGCCTGACTGCTTCCTCCACTAATTGCCGGAAGAAGCCGGCCGTAAAAGAAAGATCTTCTACTTCAACCTGGCTTCGGTTGACCCCCTTTCGGTGGTAGTAAGAGCAGAGTCTTGGGTTGGTGCTTGAAGTAAGGGTCATCAAAGAGACGGATTTCCTTTTTTGGATTTGGTAATCTAGCTAGACTTCCTGGTATTCCAGTTTCTAGGAAGGGAGACATGGCTAAGGCTTGTGGCTAAATTGCTACGGCTTCCTCTTAGAAAGAAAGGTAAGAAGGAAGGTCAAGGGAAAGAGATAAGGTATAGCATAGCCGGTGGGAAGGAAAGAGTAGTGTTTAGCAATCCGGCTGACATTGAACTTGAACTAGCTGCTGCCATTGAAAGAGAAGAGAGTTCCGTGATTTCCGGGCTTAGCTCTGCTTTTGTTGAAGGCATAAGCGCTGCTATTGAATTCTTTTATTTTATGGCCTGACTGTTTTCTGAACGAATCCTGTTCTCTTATCCCCTGCTGTCTCTGAAAGATCAGATGTGAACTCTTCTCGACTCTGAACGAATGGTTTCAGCTATTGTTCAAAGGAGAATGGCTCAAGTGGAAGCAGTTGAGTTTGCTGGTATCATAAATCTTAAACAAGTTGATCCCACGTGCTATCCAAAAGGATTTTTTTAGTTAGGAGTTTCTCCCCGATAGCAAAGGAAGTGGCAGGAGGGGTATCGTATATAAGAGGGAGGCTGCTTTTCTATTTTATAGAAGAGTTCTTTCTTTCGAACCATCGGTACTCGTGTACCATTGCATAGGCCGAAATTGACTACTTTACCTCCCCGCCCCTTACTCGTCTTTTGAAAGCCAGAACATTCGCATAGAGGAGTATCTGTATCACGCATGCTCCCCCACTGATGACAAAATGACCTTCTATCCTCTTCTAGGAATTCCTACCCCTAAAAATGGGAGAGGGGAAAAAAGTGGAAGAGTATTCTGCATGAATATGCTTCTGCACTGGGAATATCTCATAGCGGGAAGGCCCAGAGATCATAAAGGATGGGATGGGAATGGAGGCATTCCAGCCCAACATACTCCGGTGAATAGGTCGAGAGAGATAGGTAGGGGAGTGGGATAAAGGAAGTATAGTGAACAGTTGAGTGGCTATCCAACCATTCAATCGGCTATGGAGGGAGGTTTCAGCAAGCGGGTAAACCGATGATGACTAGTACAAACTTAGGTAGGTCGATCGTCGCTCATCCCGCGTGTTCCCCCCCGTTAAGTTTTTCATCCCTATGGAAAAGCAAGTATTCCGATTGGAGGAAATTTCCACCCTCTGATGATCCATTCCGCCCTTCCCTATACTATAGCCGGAAAGGTATTAAATCTTATGGATTCCTTTCAGTAGTTCTTCCACCCCCTATTTGAGTAAGGCTGGAAGGAATTGGCAGAATTTTTTTAGGTCCCAATGAGAGGGGACCAGGTCTTGCGACGGATGCAAGCTAGACTTTGAAGCAAAAAATCCAAGATTTCATAGAAGAAGGAAAAATCAACGTGGCGGATGAACAGGAAGCTCCTAAGAACCCCAACGATAAAATGGGAGTTTTTTTTTTTATTATAGAACTCGCTCCCTAGTCACGCTCCGGTCTCAACATACTGGGCCGAGGAAGTGTCCGATTTCCAACATCCCCCTACCATCACTACAATGAATGTTATTTTGACTATCTGGCTTTGTGAGGAACTCCCACTGGATCATCATGACCCCTACGTTCCGGCTTCCAAAGGCGATCCTAAGGGAAGAATCATTTTGAAAAGGGATAAGGCTGCAAGAAGAACAACGAGAGGAAGCTCAACCAAGTCCCAAGATTATGCTGTAAGGCATCGATTTCCTCTTTTTTGGCCGGTTGCCGACACTTCCGGGATGCTGCTTCTGCAAAGGTATCAGGTTCTTTGACAGATTCGATAGAAGAAAGAAAAACACGATGACTTCTAAAAAAAAGAATCATAAGAAACTAACCTCTGCATTGGAAATTTAAGACGAGAGGAGCGACAACCCTCAAGAGGTGAGGAGTGTTAATATATCTATCATTTATATATATATATATATAAATCCCCAGATCCATCATTCATTCATTCCCTCACTCACGTTTTCTCAAGGTATCAGAGCGGAGTTTTGGGTAAATCCCTTTCGATTTCTGCTAATTCTCTTCTTGTTGCACTATGCCCAAGCTTGACGATAGCAGTGGAGCGCTGTCTGCGGCGGTTGTTGCTAAGGAAACACTCAAGGATCGAGTGACCCAACTTCATGGCAAGGTCGACCATTTGGGCGGACAAGTGTAGACTATGGCAGAAAGGCAGGAGAATCGGGAATTGTTGGTCACCAGACGCTCGCTAATGAGTACCGCGTCTTCCCAGTGAAGGAGAGCGGTCTTCATGGGGCCTCAACGATCCCGGTGGCGATGTCCAAAACGTGACGGACTAGGTAAAATTGAGGAGCTTTCTGTGGAGATAGGTCTCCGGTTCGTGAACCGAATGTCTCACCTGGTGACTCCAGACGCATTTGAGTCCTGTAACCGCAGCCATTCAACGGGATTCGAAATGCCAAGGCTCGAAGACCTCTGGGACATGGAACAGTACTTTAATTAAGGCTGTTCGTGCCCCTTTTGACGACCAAGTAACAATGGCAACAATGTATCTTTCTGGGGATGCGAAGCTGTGGTGGCGGACGCGATATGAGGATGTGCTGGAAGACCGTTGCGAGATCAACGCCTGGGAGGAACTAAATAGGAAGCTCAAGGAAAGGAGCAGTTCCTGCCTGAGAACGTTGCATGGCTCGCACGAGAGCCCCTGATGCGGACCGGCACTGTTCGAGAAAATCAAAGCAGACCATGGGGGACTGACCCGAGCTATAGATAAAGGAAGGACTTTGA